TGGTTAAAGGAACCCATCCGTCTGTAAATTTACAATCTACCGCCTAAAATCTCGGCCATATAACCGCAACGTTGACTCTTTTCAACCAACCATAAAGATATTGGAACAATATATTTCATTCTAGGGGCATGAGCTGGAATAGTGGGGACTTCTTTAAGTCTTCTTATCCGAGCCGAACTAGGCCAACCGGGAAGATTAATTGGAAATGATCAAATTTACAATGTTATTGTAACAGCCCATGCCTTCGTTATAATTTTCTTTATAGTAATACCAATTATAATTGGTGGATTTGGTAACTGACTGTTACCCCTTATATTAGGCGCCCCAGATATAGCTTTTCCTCGCATAAACAACATAAGATTTTGACTTTTACCCCCATCTCTAACACTTCTATTATCCAGAAGAATAGTAGAAAGAGGAGTGGGGACAGGATGAACCGTTTATCCACCTCTCGCAAGCAATATTGCTCATGCAGGTGCAGCAGTTGACATAGGCATCTTTTCTCTTCACTTGGCTGGGGTGTCTTCTATCCTAGGAGCTGCTAATTTTATATCAACCGTTATTAATATACGAACCACAGGAATTCTTAGAGACCGAATACCACTATTTGTCTGATCAGTATTTTTAACAGCAGTCCTTTTACTCTTATCACTCCCCGTTCTAGCAGGAGCTATCACAATACTTTTAACAGATCGCAATTTAAATACTTCTTTCTTTGATCCCGCAGGAGGCGGAGACCCCATTCTTTATCAACACCTATTTTGATTCTTCGGTCATCCTGAAGTCTATATTCTAATCCTACCAGCTTTTGGTGTAATCTCCCATATTGTCAGTCAGGAATCAAGAAAAAAAGAGACCTTCGGAACCTTAGGAATAGTCTATGCAATAATAGGAATTGGAATTTTAGGCTTTGTTGTATGAGCACATCATATATTTACAGTAGGGATAGATGTTGATACACGTGCCTATTTTACATCAGCCACCATAATTATTGCTGTCCCAACTGGAATTAAAATTTTTAGATGATTAGGAACTCTCCACGGCAATAAATTTACATATAGCCCGTCGCTCCTATGAGCCATAGGATTTATTTTCCTATTTACAATTGGGGGTTTAACTGGAGTAATTCTAGCCAATTCTTCAATTGATATTATCTTACACGACACGTATTATGTTGTTGCCCACTTCCATTATGTGTTATCTATAGGAGCGGTATTTGGAATCTTCGCAGGGATCGCCCACTGATTCCCCTTATTCACAGGACTATCAATACTACCAAAATGACTCAAAATTCATTTTTTAACTATGTTCATTGGTGTTAACATTACATTCTTTCCCCAACACTTCTTGGGGCTAAATGGTATACCTCGACGATATTCAGATTACCCAGATGCCTACACTACATGAAATGTAGTATCAACAATTGGATCAACAGCCTCCCTCATCGCTGTTTTAGGATTTGCTGTAATTGTTTGAGAGGCCCTATCATCGCAACGCCCGGTGCTCTTCCCCCTCTCTCTATCTACCTCTATTGAATGACAGCAAAACTACCCGCCCGCTCATCACACATTTTTAGAAATTCCTAAAATTACCAACTAATTCTAAAATGGCAGACCATTGCATGGGACTTAAGCTCCCAATAGGAAGAACTCTTCTTTTAGAACCAATGGCAAGATGATCAAAACTAGGATTTCAAGACAGAGCTTCCCCATTAATAGAACAACTAATCTTTTTCTATGACCACGCTACGTTAGTATTAATTCTAATTACCACATTAGTGGGATATATTATAAGCTCATTATTTTTCAATAAATTAACAAACCGAACACTATTAGAAGGACAAACTATCGAAATAATTTGAACTGTCCTTCCCGCTCTCATTTTAATTTTTATCGCCCTCCCATCTCTACGCTTACTTTATTTATTAGATGAAGTTGGAACCCCTAGAGTCACACTAAAAGCTATTGGACACCAATGGTATTGAAGTTATGAATATTCCGATTTTATACAAGTATCTTTCGACTCTTACATAATCCCTACAAACGAACTCCCGAACAGAGGATTTCGTCTATTAGATGTAGATAACCGAACAATTTTACCAATAAATACACAAATCCGCGTGTTAGTTTCAGCAGCCGATGTTATTCACTCATGAACTATCCCAGCCTTAGGAGTAAAAGCAGACGCTGTACCGGGTCGTTTAAATCAAGTCAGATTCTCAATAGACCGACCAGGAATATTTTTTGGACAATGTTCAGAAATTTGTGGAGCAAATCACAGATTTATACCAATCGTAGTAGAAAGGACATCTACAGACTCTTTCTTGTCGTGAATTGCTAATTCTAAAGAAAACTCATTAGATGACTGAAAGTAAGTATAGGTCTTTTAAACCTATTATAGTATTCGCCTACTTCTAATGACTTAAAACTAGTTAAAAATAAAAACGTTAAAATAAAAATTAGTTAATTTATAACATAAGTTTGTCAAACTTAAATTATTGGAAATCTAATATTTTTAAATTCCCCAAATAGGCCCCCTACTATGGTTAAATTTATTCATCTTTTTTTCAATATCATTTATACTATTCTTTGTTATTAATTACTTCCTACCACCGTTCTCTAAAATAAGTCCTGTCACATCTCCGGATAAGCCGGAGACACTTAATTGGAAATGATAAGAAGACTATTCTCTAGGTTTGACCCGTCCTCAAGAATTTTTAGTGTTTCTCTTAATTGAATATCAACAATTCTAGGCTTAATATTTATTCCATACACTGTTTGAGCTATACCATCACGGTGAATTTTCCTATGATCATTAATTTCAAAAACTCTTCACAAAGAATTTAAAACCCTGTTAGGATCTAAAAATTCAAGAGGTACTATTTTATTTGTTAGGTTATTCAGATTAATTGTATTTAATAATTTTCTAGGTCTCCTACCATACGTATTTACTAGAACTAGCCACCTTGCTATAACTCTAAGATTAGCACTACCAATATGAGTTTCATTTATAATTTTTGGCTGAATTAACCACACTCAACACATACTAGCACACTTAGTACCACTTAGTACCCCAGGCCCACTTATACCATTTATAGTCCTAATTGAAATAATTAGAAACCTAATCCGACCTGGAACTTTAGCTGTCCGACTTGCTGCCAATATAATTGCAGGCCACCTCCTGCTCACTTTGCTAGGAAATACAGGCCCATCACTATCATTATCTATTCTTAGATTGTTAGTTTTCTCACAAATTCTCCTTCTTATTTTAGAGTCAGCTGTTGCTATTATCCAATCCTATGTATTTGCTGTATTAAGATCACTTTATGCAAGAGAAACTAACTAATGTTATCACATAAACACCACACTTATCACTTAGTTGACATAAGACCATGGCCACTCACCGGATCAATCAGAGCAATAATGCTTACTACAGGCTTAGTTAAATGATTCCATCAATATAACATCGACTTATTAATATTAGCACTCTTAGCTACCATTCTCACAATAATTCAATGATGACGAGATGTTACTCGAGAAGGAACCTATCAAGGCCTTCACACTAAACGTGTAGTTAGAGGTCTCCAATGAGGAATAATCTTATTTATTACTTCTGAAGTATTATTTTTCTTTTCTTTTTTTTGGGCCTTCTTCCACAGAAGCCTATCTCCTACAATTGAAGTAGGTACTTGTTGGCCTCCAACAGGTATTCAACCATTTAACCCATTCCAAATTCCCCTTCTAAACACAGCTATTTTACTTGCCAGAGGAGCTACAGTAACTTGAGCCCACCACGCTCTCATAGAATCTAACCATTCGCAAGCCCTTCAAAGTCTTACAATTACTGTAATTCTAGGCCTATACTTTACGGCCCTTCAGGCAATAGAATATTATGAAGCCCCCTTTACAATTGCAGACTCAGTTTACGGATCAACTTTTTTCGTAGCAACAGGATTCCACGGGCTTCATGTAATTATTGGATCATCATTTTTATCAGTATGCCTCTACCGCATATATATATGCCATTTTTCGTCTAAACACCATTTCGGGTTTGAAGCAGCCGCATGATACTGACACTTTGTAGATGTTGTTTGACTGTTCCTTTATATCTCTATCTATTGATGAGGGAGATAATTTATTTTTCTAATATAATAAGTATAACTGACTTCCAATCAGTTAGTCTGGGCCGCCAGGAAAAATAATTATTATTGTAGCTATCTCAGCCTCTCTCACCTTTATTATCTCGCTAATAGTTATAATTATATCTTCCATTTTAGCTAAAAAAACTTCCATAGACCGAGAAAAAAATTCCCCATTTGAGTGTGGATTTGACCCAAAAGGCTCAGCCCGACTACCATTCTCCCTACGATTTTTTTTAATCGCTGTTATCTTCCTAATTTTTGATGTCGAAGTTACACTTCTTCTCCCGATAGCTCCTATCATTTCTGTGTGCCATATTTATTCATGAATTTTTACAAGGGCTTTTTTTTTAATTATTTTACTACTAGGACTTTATCATGAATGAAACCAAGGAGCCTTAGAATGAACAAAATAAAGTTATAGTCAAAAATGACACCTAAGTTGCATTTAGGAAGTGCTTATCTAAGCTAACTTTAATTGATTAAAAAGCGAAATATCGCACTTAGTTTCGACCTAAGCTTTGGTGGTATCACCTTTAATCTATTAGTTAAAGCCAAACTTAGCGGCATACCACTGTTAATGGTTGAAATGAAGGCTTCTTCTAACTAAAGATGTAAGATGAATCGAATAGAAGCTTCTAACTTCTTATTCAAGCGGTTTAAATCCGTTTTTACACCTATTCTTATAGTGTAAATAACACATTACATTTTCATTGTAAAGCTAAAGGTCTAATCCTTTTAAAAATTCCTACCTAAAAACAAAAATGTTTTCCTTACAGCTTCAGTGTAATGCTTTCCATAAGCTATTTAAGTAAACTTGTAATAAAATAACTCTAATTAAAACCACTCACAATATGAATAAAATTATATAAACTTTTACCCTATTATCCTGGGCTAGCTGCAAATACTTTGAAAAATTATCAAATTCATTATAAGCCCCTTGCGCCCCATAGTACTCTAACCAACCTATGTCCACAGACTGCCTGTACAATTGCCTAACCTTTAAAAAAAATCCCCTAACCCCAAACGTTGAAAGAAAAGGCATAAACCATATTGATCCGGCATATACTACAATATTATAATTTAAGATTGAACTTAGTTGATAAGTAATAGCAACTAAATTTAAAATATACCCTACAAAACCCCCAACTAACCTGACCCACAGAGCTAAAAGTTTTAAAGCAACAGGTAAGCACACTATTCAAGGAGAAGGAAAAATCAACCATGATATGGCAGCCCCACCAACTACAGCAGCTAAGCCCAAACCAACTATAGGCCAAGTTATAATATTATCCTCATCACTTACACATCTTAGCCCTATTAAATTATAATCCCCCCTTACACTATAATAAATCAAACGAAAACTATAACACACAGTCAACCCAGTCGCTATTGTCAATAATCAAAAACAAAATTCATTCAAATTTCTAGAAAAAGCTACCTCCAAAATCAAATCCTTAGAATAAAACCCAGCTAAAAAAGGAATACCACATAAAGCAAAATTTGCTAGATTTATTATAGTAATACTCAAAGGCATAATATGTACTAAGCCACCTATAAATCGGATATCTTGAGAACCCCCTACCCTATGAATCAAAGCTCCAGCGCACATAAAAAGTAAAGCCTTAAATAAAGCATGAGTAAGAAGATGAAAAAAAGCAAGTTTATAGTAGCCAATACTTAAAATATATATTATTAAACCCAATTGACTTAAAGTAGATAAAGCAATAATCTTCTTTAAATCTGTCTCAAAATTTGCCCCCAAACCAGCTATAAATATAGTTACACCTGCCAAAACAAATAATGCAGTTTGAGATCAACCCCCCAGTGAAGGAGAAAACCGAATTAATAAATATACACCCGCTGTCACTAAAGTGGACGAATGAACTAAAGCAGAAACAGGAGTCGGAGCTGCCATAGCAGCTGGAAGTCACGCAGAAAAAGGAATTTGTGCTCTCTTAGTCATACCAGCTAAAATAATTAAAGGAATTAAACTCCCTACCCCCCTTAATATTCCTGTATCCCTATAAAAGAAGAAACTCCAACCACCTATATCAAACATTAAACCAACCCTAATTAAAATAGCCACATCACCTACACGATTAGATAAAGCAGTTAATATCCCAGCTCCCCCAGACTTCTCGTTTTGATAATAAATTACTAAAATATAAGATACCAAACCAAGACCATCCCAACCTAATAAAATTCTTACCAAATTAGGCCTTACAATTAAAAATAACATAGAAGCCACAAACCCTAAAACTAAATATATGAATCGTCCTATATTTTCATCACCAGCCATGTAACCACCACTGTAAAATAATACTATTGCTGAAATAAAAGTGACAAAACAAAGAAAAAGAATTGATATTCAATCAAAAATTAAAGTCATTTCCAAAGAACATGAATTTAAAGTCACAATTTCCCATTCAACATAGTAATTTAAATCCATTAAAATCATACACAAAAATACAATTAAACAAACTAGTGAAAATAAACATAAAAATACAACACTCGTTAAATTTATAACAACACTTCAAACCACTACTCAAAGTGAAAATTCACATCTTTGGACTCACAAACCAATATTTTTATTAAACTACTTAAGTCACTTATAAAATAACTAAGACCCTAGATTTCAAAATTATAATATTCAAAGGCAGTCAATGAAGAGCTAATACAAGATACTCACGCACTTGACCACAACAACATGATGATAAAGTAGTAAATAATTTACCATGTTGGCTTATAGAGAATATATACAAAGTATAAGCAGCGCTAAAAAAAGAAATTAAAATTAAACCTATAAAAGAAACTTTAACTCACCTTAACACACCAATAATCAATCTAATTTCTCCTAAAAGATTAAGTCTTGGTGGGGCTGCTATATTTCTAGCACTCAAAAGAAACCACCATATAGCTATTCTTGGTATAAAATTTATAAGCCCCTTCCTAACACTTAATCTTCGACTACCCACTCGCTCATAAACCATATTAGCAACACAAAACAAACCAGAAGAACACAAACCATGTCCTACTATTACAACCACTCCCCCAACTACCCCCCAGCTCCTAAAAACCATCAACCCACAAAGAACTAAACCCATATGAGCTACAGAAGAATAAGCAATTAAAGCCTTTATGTCAGTTTGACGCAAACATAGGACCCTAATTAACCCGCCCCCCATAGCTCCCAATCTAACTCAAACTCACGAAAAAGATTTCCCAATTTCTAAAAAAATAGGACTAACCCGAATTAACCCATAGCCCCCCAATTTTAAAAGAACACCTGCTAAAATCATGGATCCTGCCACAGGAGCCTCTACATGAGCTTTAGGAAGCCACAAATGCACCCCAAATATTGGAAGTTTAACCATAAATGCAAAAAATGTACAAAAATACCAAATACAATAAATTGAATTACTTATAATTTTTGTATCAACAAAACCAAAAGACAAACTACAATCAACCTTATAAATTATTAAAATAGACACAAGTAAAGGCAAAGAACCAAACAAAGTATAAAATAATATATAAATCCCAGCCTGCAAACGTTCAGGTTGATATCCCCACCCTAAAATTAAAACTAAAGTAGGAATTAAAGACGCCTCAAAACAAATATAAAAAAGCAAGTAATCTATACAACAAAACGTAAAAGTCAATCTTAATAAAAGAGCAATATTCATGAACATAAAAAGATGACTAAAATTATGATTCTCCTCAATCTTTTGCCTCCCCTTAACAACTAAGGCAACAATTCAAAAACTAAGCACAATCAAAATATACCCAATTGAATCTATCCCCAACCCTAAACCAAGACCAACTCAACCCATGTCTACCACACCCAAACATAAAAAAAAACACCCTAAAAACAACAAATTTTGCACCAAACCCCAATAACGAGCAACAAAAATTATCGACAAAATAAAAAATAAATACTTTAACATTGTAGTACACTAAAATTACTAAAATTATCCCTTCCATGTGTCCGCACCACAGAGACTAAAAGAGCCAGCCCCAAAGCCCCCTCACAAGCAGCCAAAGTCAAAAAAAATAAAATAAAATATATATCCCTACCCAGACCTACAATAACTACTGATATAAGCCAAAAAATCCCCAATATTATAAATTCTAATCTCAATAAAGTCCTCAAAAGATGTTTTCGGGCCCCAACAAAAGAAACCACCCCACATATAAATATAAACAAAGAAAACACAACAGAAGAATTCAAAATTAACATTAGTATTAAGCTTCAGTAGTTTAATAAAAAACATCGGTCTTGTAATCCGAAAAAGAAACTTATTTCCTAAAGTACCAGAAAAGAAAATCCTCCCATCTCCAACTCCCAAAGCTAGTATTTTAATTAAACTATTTTCTGGGATTTCTCTAATAACTTCCATAATTATTATTACTTTAACTTTATCAATTGTATTCACTAAAATCATTCACCCATTAGTCATAGGAGCTATCTTATTAATACAAACAACAATTATTGCTATAATAACAACATTTACATTAAAAACAGCCTGATTCTCATATATTTTATTCTTAATCTTTTTAGGCGCAATATTAGTTTTATTCATCTATGTGGCCTCCCTAGCCCCTAACGAATCTCTATCATTATCCTATCCCCTAAGCATTCTTTTTGCTACAAGAACTATTGTAAGCATTTCAATTATAACCCTAGACCCATTCCTTCTTCCCAACCCAATTTTCTGTGAAAATAGAGATATAAAAACCCCAATAATATCCATCACAATGAATATATTTTTACACCCAATATACAACGAACCAACTATAAAACTAACCCTATTTTTAATTCTATATCTTCTTCTAACTCTAATAGTAGTAGTTAAAATCACAACCACTCACTTTGGGCCCCTACGATCAAACTAATGTTAATACCACAACGAAAAACTCACCCATTATTTAAGATCGCTAACGGAGCAGTCGTAGACCTCCCCACCCCTATCAACATTTCAACTCTATGAAATTTTGGGTCACTTCTAAGATTATGCTTAATTATCCAAACTATTACCGGTCTATTCCTAGCAATACACTACACAGCCCATATTGAGATAGCATTTTCTAGAGTAGCACACATTTGCCGAGACGTAAACTTTGGGTGACTCCTTCGCACAATTCATGCCAATGGAGCATCTTTTTTTTTTGTATGTAGCTATATACATGTAGGACGAGGAATATACTACGGCTCATATAAATATATACACACATGAATAGTAGGAGTAATCATTCTTTTATTAACCATAGCAACAGCTTTCCTAGGATACGTCTTGCCCTGAGGACAAATATCCTTTTGAGGGGCCACAGTAATTACCAACCTTTTCTCTGCCATCCCATACATTGGATCAGATTTCGTTTATTGAATCTGAGGAGGATTTGCTGTAGACAACGCCACACTAGCACGATTTTATTCACTCCACTTCTTATTCCCATTCATCATTATAGCAGCCTCCATAGTCCATATCTTATTCCTTCACCAAACAGGATCAAACAACCCACTAGGTATCCCATCACAAGTAAACAAAATCTCCTTTCACCCATACTTTTCATTTAAAGATATTGTAGGATTTATTGTACTACTATTTACTTTAACTATAATTACCCTCTTAGACCCTTACCTACTAGGAGACCCAGATAACTTTACTACAGCAAACCCCCTAGTCACACCAGCTCACATTCAACCAGAATGATACTTTTTATTTGCCTATGCAATTTTACGTTCTGTCCCCAATAAACTTGGAGGAGTTATCGCCCTAGCCTTATCTATTTTAATTCTTATAACCCTACCATTCACCCACAAATCCAAATTCCAGAGACTATCTTTTTACCCAATAAACCAAATTATATTTTGAATTCTAGTAAGAACAGTATTGCTACTTACATGAATTGGGGCCCGATCAGTTGAAGACCCATTCATCCTAACCGGACAAATCTTAACTTTATTATATTTCTCCTACTTTATCCTTAGACCCCTAAGACTACTTATATGAGATAAACTACTAAACTAGTTGCTTAACTTTTGGAAAGTGGGTGTTTTGAAAGCACTAAAAAAGAGTTCAAATCTCTTAGTAACTTTCCTAAATATGTTACAATTAAAGTAAAAAAACAACAAACATAATTTTAAGACCCAAACAAAACAACAAATAATTTAATGAAACAGGAAGAAATCTCTTTCAAGCTAAATATATCAACTTATCATACCGGAATCGAGGTAAAGTCCCACGAACTCACACAAAACAAAAACTAATAAAAACAGCTCCTAAATAAAATCAAATCTTTCTTAAGCCTAATCCCAAAAACAAAATGACAAAAAGAAACCTTATAAACAAAATACTAGCATACTCAGACATAAAAATTAATGCAAAGCCCCCAGCCCTATATTCAGTATTAAACCCAGAAACCAATTCAGATTCCCCTTCCGCAAAATCAAAAGGCGTACGATTGGTCTCAGCCAAACACGAAGCAAACCAAACTAAAGCTAACGGAAAAACTAACACCACAAACACCAAATAACGCTGATGATCAATAAAAAGAGAAAAATCTACCCCTCCTACTAATATCAAAAGACTAAGTAAAATTAAAGCTAGCCTTACCTCATAAGAAATAGTCTGTGCAACAGCTCGAAGACAGCCTAAAAGAGAATATTTAGAATTAGAAGATCAGCCCGCCCTCATAATAGTATACACTCCCAACCTAGTACAACACAAAAAAAATAATACCCCCATCCTAAAACCAAATAAACCTATATCATAAGGAACTACAACCCAAGACAACAAGGCTACAAATAAACTAAAAATAGGAGACAAATAATAAGGAATAAAATTAGATAAAGTAGGGGCAGTTTGCTCTTTTATAAACAATTTAACAGCATCAGCAAAAGGCTGTATTAAACCAACATAACCTACCTTATTAGGGCCCTTTCGCAATTGAATATACCCCAACACCTTACGTTCCAATAAAGTAACAAAAGCCACAGCCACTAAAACAAAAATAATTAAAACCAAATAATTCACTAAACCAACTAATGATACAATAGTCTTAAACCCTTACACACTACATTTATTATCTACGAAATTATCGTATAATTAGATCCTAAATCTAGCACATTCATCTGTCAAGATAATTTAAAGTAAATCAAATATAAGAAAATATTTCAACCGCCCACTCCTTTCGTACTAGAACAGTCACTCAAAAAGTAAAAGATAGAAACTAACCTGGCTCACGCCGGTCTGAACTCAAATCATGTAAAATTTTAAAGGTCGAACAGACCTACCTCCATAACTTCTACACCATGGGGAAATCTTAATTCAACATCGAGGTCGCAAATATTTCTGTCGATAAGAACTCTCAAGAAAAATTACGCTGTTATCCCTAGAGTAACATTAAATCTTTTAATCCACAAACACAGGATCAACAAACTAAAAATTATTATTTTACTTATAAAAACAGTTAATATTATATTTCTGTCGCCCCAACACAATATTACCAAATTATTAACCTAAACACAACACTATTAGATATAAAAACTCATAATATAAAGCTTCATAGGGTCTTATCGTCCCCTCACAAAATTTAAGCCTTTTCACTTAAAAGTAAAATTCAAGTAATACACCTGAAGACAAATTACACCTCATCCAACCATTCATACTAGACTCCAATTAAAAGACTATTGATTATGCTACCTTAGCACGGTCCAAATACCGCGGCCCTTTAAAAACCTTCAGCGGGCAGGCCAGACTAAAAATTTTATTCTCATAGACATGTTTTTGTTAAACAGGTGGGTGCAACCTTTGTCGAGTTACTTAGGCACACCTTAAATTACTTAAAAACCAAAATAATTCCTAGACACCACAATCTTCACAATAAACTATACTAATATAATCACTATTTCACAATAGTAAAAATTTATACAATTAACTCCTTACCTAAAAGTAAACCACCCTTAAAACACCAACTTCACAAATATCTACTATAACGACCTGATATTATGGCTGATTCTAAGCCTAAACTCATTTTTCAAGCAAACATATATTTTACTTAACTTCTAACCTAGAAGCTCTTCCCCCTAAGTATTTGATTTCACAACAAAACTCTGCAAAAACTAAATTAAAATTAATTCAGAAGCAACCAGATATATAAAGTTCGACTAACATATCACCACTAATAAATTATTAAGTTTTATTTTTCTACATAAATACTTTTAACAAATTAGATCACTTTATTTCGGGAACCTAGAAACTTTTCAAAACAAATAAATAACCCCTGATACTAAAGGTACGAAATTTAAAATCTTCTTTTTAACAACTACACTAAATTTCCTTCACAGTACCTCATACACTATAGTTTAAAATATAATTTCTATAAAACTTACTTTTACAATAAAACAAACTAATTCTTTAAACACTTAATTTTAAAACCAAAATAAATAAACAATTGTTCACTAATTTAAACCAAGCAACACACAATTTCAGGCCACACTAAACCATATAGTGATCTTCTCAACGTAACTGAGACGCTATTATTAAGCTTTAACCCAAATAAAAACATTAACCCTAGGTACACCTTCCAGTACACCTACTCTGTTACGACTTATCTCACGTTGTTATGAGAGCGACGGGCGATGTGTGCACATCTCAGAACCCCCATCAAACAGGCTTATTAATCCTATTTTACTGTTAAATCCCCCTTCACAAAACTTTTACACCCTTGATCCGTAATAGCTTAAAACTATTGTAACCCACCTTTACTCTCTTATAAGCTGCACCTTGATCTAATTTAACGAATCTAAACCCATATTAACTAACTTTTCTAAAAGTTGTTTCATAAATGACGGTATACATACTGAATAACAAAAAAGAGTAAGATATTTCGTGGTTTATCGTTTAAAAGACAGGTTCCTCTAACCGGGCTAAGATGCCGCCAAATCCTTTGAATTTCAAGAACATAACTAATACTAACCAGGTATTATCAGTTTCAATAAAGAATACTAGGGTGTCTAATCCTATTCTATACCTCTCTTTCACAGTTTCGATACTAATAAATCATCAAAGGCCTACAAAAAACACAATTTCACCCCGTCTCCAACAAAGGCCCAAAAATTACCCAATCTTACCTCTAACTATTTACCTAACAACTTCCACTAATAACACCAGTATAACCGCGGCTGCTGGCACAAATTTAGCCTCAATTCTGTGTAAAAGCTGTAATAGGCCCTCACCCATTAAACAAATTCAAGTACTAGGACAAGTATAAACTATATTTTAATAATTAAATAAAGATATATCTCCCATAAAACTCAACCCACAAGCAGAAGAAAAGCAAGAATCAAACTTTTTGAGACACCCCACAATCAAATATAACTACTATTTATTACATATAATAAATATAAAATAAAAATAGAATTTTTTTTTAAAAAAAAGAGAAGAAAACTTAAAATGAATTTTGAAAGGATTTTCACCTCCAACAAAAAAATCTCCAATCCTTTAATTATAATATTTATAATTAATTATTTTATTTTACATAAATTAACCAGTAAAGATTTAAGAAACTTTAATTGAAAAATTTAATTTAAAATTTAAAATGTATATTATAGTAGAATCTCAAGGTTTAACTTTTTTTTAAATATTATAACATTTAATTAAATATTTTTATTCATTAATTATTTAATTAAAAACTAATTTAATTTTAGATATAAAAACTTATATATAATAGATAGCTTTTACTAATATTTAAATTATTATTAAATTTAAATTTAAGTATATATGAATATATTTAAATTTATTGTTATTAACTAAAAATTCAAAATTGAAAGATTAATGTTAAAATAATTTTTATAAAAAATTAATTAACTAATTTCCTTTCTATTTAAATTTATATTTAAAGAACTAAAAGTTAAAATAAAAATTTGTTATTAAGTGTTAAAATTAAAATAAATTAAATTTTAAAATTAACTGATAAAGATTTTAGAATATAATAATTTTAATTTTATCCTATAATCTAATTTATGTAAATATGTATATACCCCATCTGATATTCTCTAGAAGGGTATCAGATGGGGTATATACATATTTACTATAATTAAATAAATTAGTATTTTATCAACATTAAATTAAATATTATTATTATATTTCTAGTTCTAAAATATTTATTTAAACTTTATAATAAAAAATAATTAAAGCTAATTTTCGCCCTCACCCCAATATCCTATAATAAATACACCTAAAAAAATCATAAATAACTAATTTATTGTTTTTATTTTTTTGCATTATAAATGACGTGCTTGATTAAAAGGCTACCTTGATAGGGTAGATAAAGGAATTTCTTTCCCGCCATTATCTCCTTTCACCCCCAATACAAATAATGGAATCACACCAATTCTGTGAAAATCAAAACTTCACGTGCCTATACACTAAATTGTAGCCCGAAAAAATAAGCTAAGTTTAAGCTTACGGGCTCATACCCCGTCTATGAAGACACTTCTTTTTTCAATTTTAATTCTAAGACCCCATCAACTACTATTCTCTTCTACTTTGTTCTTAGGAATTTTTATTACTGTTTCTTCATCCTCATGATTCATACTATGAATAGGACTAGAGTTAAATCTTATATCATTCGTCCCGATTCTTACATCAACTAGAAACCGGTATTCAGCAGAATCTGCTCTCAAATACTTCTTGATTCAAGCCCTTGGATCAGCCTTTTTCTTAGGGGCAGCCCCTATTTCAATACTCATATACTCATTTATATTTCCAATTATTTTAATAGTGCTACTTCTTAAAATAGGAGCAGCCCCATTTCACTTCTGGTTCCCACCAGTCATACAAGGCATCCAATGACCTCAAGCGTTATTACTCATAACAATCCAGAAAATTGCTCCTATCTCTATAATAAGAGTCGTTTTATCAGGAGCAAACTCTATTGTAGTAATCATAGCGTCTATTTTTTCTAGATTAGTTGGGGGATTAAGAGGTTTAAATCAAACCTTAACTCGAAAAATTTTATCATACTCTTCTATTAACCACATAGGTTGAATATTAGGGGCAATTACATTTAATGAACCTTTATGGATTATTTACTTTTCCTCTTATTCAATTGTATCAAGATCTGTAGTTTTTATTCTCCACTCCAACCAAATTTTTCATATTAACCAAATTTTAGTAATAAATTTATTTTCCAAACCCTTGAAACTATCTTTATTTTTATCTCTCCTATCATTGGGAGGGCTCCCACCTTTACTGGGGTTTCTTCCAAAAATAATAGTTATCCAAGAATTCATCAACTCAAAAGCTTCTCTTCTTTGGCTAAGAATTTTATTGCTTAGAGCCCTATTGACATTATTTTTTTATCTTCGCGTAGCTGTGTCTTCTTTCATACTTTCTTACCCTAAAATAAAAATAAATATATCCCCTACCCAACCGCGATTAACCTTTACCATATCATTTATTAACCTCTCCCCGCTACTTTACCCACTAGTTTTAATTGCCATTTACTAAGGTTTTAAGTTAAAAAAACTAGTAACCTTCAAAGTTTCTTATAAGAGATAAATCTCTTAAACCTTATAAAGCTAAGGTAATATTATTACATCTCCAGAATTGCAGCCTGGCGTCTTGTTTCCACTACAAAGCC